GTAGAGCACCTCGTTTACACGCGCGCCAATGCTTTTTCAGAGGAGTCCATCATGCAATCAACAGAATTGATCTTATTGAGAAATCGATGTCTTACTCCATGGATTCGAGGGAACAAGAGAACAAGAGCCTGACAAATTTTTTGTTCGGTCCGATTCAGGTGCCAATTCAGGTACCAAATAGAACCCATCATTGGTTTGATCATTGATAAGGTGAATACCCAGTCCCTTCAATGCTAGGCATAATGAGGATAAGGACCTCAAAATAACCTCTTTTCGTCCTATGAACTTTAAGGTGTATGAAGTATCATATTTGACTCTTGGGGCGGATTGATAGAGACTCCATTTAACTTAGGTTGATCTAGGCCGGAGGCAGACCTACGTCAGGGTAACCCTTCTTTGAAACACTTTGGTATTGCTCCCGGATCAGAATTCAAATAATGAATCCGAGCGCATGGAGCCATCTCGTTATCTTCCTGTCAAGAAAAAATATGGTGGACTAGCCGATCTTTTTATCAGTTAATGAAAGAGCCCAATGCAAAAAAAAAAAAAACGCATGTTGGGTCTTTGAAACAGTTCGAATCATTTCGATAATAATAAGTTTGATCTGTTTTACCGAGAAGGTCTACGGTTCGAGTCCGTATAGCCCTATACATTTTTGTATTCATTTCCTAATTAGTGCGTGTGACCGGCCGGTTGATTGTTCCATAGAAATGGAATCATTCCCACAGGATCACGGAGATCCCTCGGGGCTTGAAAACAATAATTTATTCCAATGGATCCAATCGGATCGGTATTTTCAAATCTCGGATAAACAAACCCATTCTTCTTCATTAATCTTCGTCTGTGAATGACATACGGCCTTTTTCCTCTTTTATTGGTCCATGATCCAAGATTTAGTGATACACCTTTGCTTTGGTATACCCAAGTCAATTTATGAAGTCAAAATCATAACATGAGCCTGGCTCAAGAAAAACTCCAACCTGACCCAACCAAATCAAATCCAAATTCAATCTAATAGTAAGTCACATTATCTAGAACCTATTCTTGTTCTTGTATTTGTAGAAAAGCCAGAGTTTCAAAAACGAAGCTCTTTGGTAAGTTTCATTGTACAATAGGCTTTTCTTCGTATAACCGGCTTAGCAAAGCAAGTAGTCATTTTTCTGTACAATACTTAAATTTATAACTTATTTTTTTTTTATTCCAATCTACCCAATCCAACTTGTTCATCATTCCAATTCTACCAATGCAGACTTTATCTAAAAAGATTAGGGCCCATTTGAACTTGGATGAGTTAGGAATCCCCCGACGTATCGCCTTTTGGCAGAACAACAATCCCAATTCATTGTTTTAGAGACAATGAATTGGTCCTAAATGTATCAACCCACCCTCTTCTATTTCTATGTTCTATGAGTTGGTTTTGGGATGGGGAGATTTTGTCTATCGAATCGTTCGACAACGCACGATTCCATTCGAAGTATCTTCTGTAAATCATTTACGATTCAGCCGACTCTACCATTAAACTATGCCCCATTTTGTAGGTTTGCTTCAAAAGAAACGTTTTTTGTTGTCACGAAACCTAACTCGTTGGTTGGTCCTGCTAGGTGTTATTATTACATTAAATAAATAAGTATTTCGAGTCATTCCAAATCACGATCTTTAGTCCTAGAAATGGGTCTGAAATGATTCTTTCAAGACTTCTAACTCGGGGGTAAAGCCGGGGCCGGGGTAGTACAGGTCCAAAGTTTCCTAATTTGGGTATAGGAACCCATGAGTTTTTATATGTAAGGGTTCCTCACAATTCAATGGATTGAATCAAATCAATTAAGTATAAATCTGGGACAGGGAGAGAGAGTCGAGTCGGTCGATGCATTCCGTTTTCGTATCCGTATCAAATCAATAGAAACAATAATCCTCTATCCGGATCTTAATGAAAAGAATACACCAACACAGCCACGTAGAATATACCATAAATCCCGAGATGGAAATTCCTAGAAATTCTATTACATCCGACTACTGACTATATTCTAAATCACTAAGAAAAAAAAAAAAAAGAGAGAGAGATAAAAATGGGCCAGACCTCCTCTTTGGCTCTATTATATTAATAGAATATTGAAATTCTTTATGTTTAATATTTCACTTAATCTTATTTGAATAATATTGTTTGAATATTATTTCAATTTCAATTCATATTATTTAAAATATTATTTAAAAAAAATTCCTTAATTCCTTTTTTTGTTTGATAGAAAACCCGAGGCAAGGTAGGAGAGAGTTTGATTTGTATAATAGCATTATATGTCTACACCATATCTAAATAGAATCGAAGTAAGTGTAAGTGGGATTCCGTTGGATGAATCTTGAGACGATACATGACCCACAACAAGTAAACAAATGAAACTATGTGGTTTGATCAAAATTGTTGTTTCGACTAATGCAGTTATGGATGAATTGAGAATTCCAATTTGAATCAACTAATTCGGTATATTCCACATTAATAGGAGTG